GCCAATGATCCAACCAGAGGCATAATTGGAACAATACTATCAAACTTCTTAATAGCATTATCGATTAAAAATGTATTTTCTAGCATTTGACCGCGTACCATTGAAGGCTTTAGCCGCACACTTGAACGATAACCCAGAAAGTCAAGGGAATGGTTGGATAATTGGTTTATTTTTATATAAATCCTTCCTGGGTGAGACCACAGGTAAAAATAAGATTTCCAGAAATTGACAAAGTAATATTTCCATTTAGTCATCAAAAGAAACGTCCCTTTTGAAGCAAGAATTGCTTTTCCTTGATACCTAACATAATGCATGAAAGAATCTTTGAACAACCATAAATTAACTTGAAAAGCCCTGGCAAAGACTTCTGCAAAATGCTCTATTTTTCCATAGAAATATATTCGTTCAATAAGGGCTCCAGAAGATATTGATCGTAAGTGAGAAGATTGGTTACGGAGAAAGAGGAAGCCAGATTCATATTCACATACATAAGAAGTATATAGGAAGAAGAATAGTCTGTGATTTCTTTTTGAAAAAAAAGAACTGGCTTTCTTTGAATTTGAAGTAATAATACTATCCCAATTATGACACTCATGAAGAAAGAATCTTAATAAATGCAAAGAGGAAGCATCTTTTATCCAATAGCGAAGAGCCTGAACCAAGATTTCCAGATGAGCTGGGTAAGGTATTAGTATATCTAATACATAATTTAAATGTGAAAAGTTGTCCTCTAAAAAAGAAAATATTGAATGAATTGATCGTAAATTATCGGATTTCACTACCCCTTTCCTTTCTAGGGAAGATATTAATCGCAGAGACAATGGAATTTCCATAATGGTTGAAGAAACCTCTGACATTACTTGCGAATAAAAACTCTTGTTGTGCCCCAAAAATGGAGTCTGTTTAGAATCATTAACATAAAGAATAAAATGATTCTGTTGATACATTCGAATGATTAAACGTTTCACAATTAGTAAACTGGATTTATTGTCATAACCTGCATTTTCCAACAAAATCGATCCATTTAAACCATGATCATGAGCAAGTACATAAATATACTCCTGAAAGATAAGGGGATATAAGAAGTAGTGAGATCTATCTAGCCCTAAATAGCTTTGGAATTTATCCATTTGAAATTTGATTTAAATTAAATTAAGGGTAGAGGATTTTGGGGGTTATAAATGATACATAGTGCGATACAGTCAAAACAAGGTATTATAGTACAAACCGAATAGATACCTCGGATACAGATAAAATTCTCAACAGATTCTCTATCCTATCTTTTTCCTTTGTTTTCATTATAGGATAACAAGATGATTAGAAATCCTTTACTTTTTTCAACCCAATCGCTCTTTTGATTTTGGAAATTTTTTTATCAATATACTGTTTCTTATACACATACTTCTCCATTATGGAATGGAGGATGGTAATATTTAGGATTCATTAAAAAATCAAGAATACATTCCTGGGAGAAAGCCTTCCCGTATTGGGCACTAATATTTTTTTAACGTCTAATTAGATCGGGTAATCATTCAAATTAAGAACGGAAGCTCGTTGCTTTTTCTTTCCCTATAATCAAAATGAAATTAATTGAAGCCATGGGGCCCTATCCATTTCTTAATTCGACCCAACTTAAAATTGACTTCTATTTGCCCCTTTGAATAATTTAAACGAAGGCTTTGTCTTGAGCCGGAAAGAATAAAATATTCTCAGAACTCTTAATTGATACGACATGCTATTTTTTCCATTCATTCCCTTTGAGGATCAGTCGTGGTCTTCCAAACTTTACCGATGGTATGGACGAATCCTTCGCTTCATCTAAATGTGTAAAAGATCCTAGCCGCACTTAAAAGCCGAGTACTCTACCGTTGAGTTAGCAACCCACATAGAAAAAGGATATGTAGATACAATCAGAATAAACAGAATAAAAAAATGATTAAATCAAACCATAAATCTACGTAATCTACGAAAAAATTTCCCGAAAAAGAAATAAATCAAAAGAAAGAAATGTAAAAAATGCTGGACTATCCCCTATTTCTAGGTTATCCACTTTTTCAACCAAAAATCCGAGTAGCAACGCTAATCCAACGAACCCATCATTTGAATCAACAGGTAAAAAATCAAACCTAAAACCTATGGGACAGAAATAAATAGAGCTGCTTATCACGATGAATTATATTTGTTCGATACAATATTGTCAATATAAAGGTTAATAAAAGAATACGATGGAAAAAGTACAAGAACTCAAATTGAAAAAAAGGAAAAAAAAAAGACTTGTGTTGGATTGGCACTGAATATGCATATATACTAAAATTTTTAGTTTAGGTGGAGAATAAATAAAGATAAAGTAGAAAAAGGATTTATGCAATCAATAGTGTATTGAATCCATATATAATAAGTCGAATAACGAACTTCGATTCCTTGTTTCTTACTTGGTATTAGAGTTCGAATGAAAACTGCAGGTAATGTCAGAATTTTCTATATTTGTAAGGATCCACCAAATAAGGTTTACTTAGAAAAAGATTCTATAAAAGCAATGATAAATAGATACGAAGATAGCAAGAAAATAAGTAGAGCAAGAAAAAAAATAAGGAAATAAAAAAACATAGTATAGAAAAGATATCCAAAATGATATAGAAATCACTATCCTATCCTTAGTTTTTATTTCCTTAATTTAATTGAATTTCATTTGATTAGAGCAAAGTTCCTTAAAAACCTCTGCCTTTTTTAAAATATCCTGAACAGTTCCTGTAGGCTGAGCGCCTTTTTCAAGGAAATAGAGAATAGCGGGAACGTTTAAATAAGTTTGATTCTTGATAGGATCATAAAAACCCACTTTCCGAAGATCTCTTCCTTCTCTTCGGGATCGAACATCAATTGCAACGATTCGATAGACGGCTCATCGGGATAGATGTAGATGAAAAAGAAACCCCCCCCTAGAACCGTATAAGAAGCTTTCTCCTCGTACGGCTCGAGAAAAAATGATTAGAAGTTTTGTCTATGGATAAAATTATAATAAATAGGAAAGGACTCCATAAAAAAATTAGTCTATAATTTAACTCATAGTCATTTTTTTTTTTTTTTTTTTTTTTAGCTTTCTTCCTGAAAAAAAATCATTTGTACTCATAACTCAAGTTCAAGAATTCTAAAATATCTTTAAAATATCTTAAAGATATTAATCTTTTTATTTTTTGAGTGGTCTTTAACCCTCCCTTTTTCGTCTCGTTTAAAATAGATTTGGATTCTGTATTTGGATCCGTGAGACAATTGAAGTGGCGTTTCCTTGTTCTGGGATCCTTTATCTTGGTTTTAAATCATTGGGTTTAGACATTACTTCGGTGCTTCTTAACCCTTTCAAAATGGTAGCAACATACCCCTTTTTGTGATTTCTTTCTATCAAAGAATCATACCGATGGTTTATTCGTGCACGATACACCGTGAATCGAAAAGTTTTAGCCGTTCCAACAAAAATTTTTGGATTTTCAAATTTGTTTAAAATTTGCTCGAATCGGATCCTTTCGATTTCTATATCGAAGATATACTTACGAAGTTGTTCCAATTTATTGATTGGCATTAACCCTAGATCGTTGCCCCTGAGAAATTAATCAATACTTTCTACTCGAGCTCCATCGCAAACTATTTACATTACAATTACAACCCAATAAAAAAAGAAGGGTTCTAGTAGAATAGAAAAACGACGTCGAGCCAAGAGCACCTTCATTCCTATATAAAATGGTGGATGTAAGAATAAGAATCCACAACGGATCGTGTCCTTCAAGTCGCACGTTGCTTTCTACCACATCGTTTTAAACGAAGTTTTACCATAACATTCCTCTAATTTCGAACCGGTATGGAATTGATTCAATTATGGAATCATGAATAGTCATTGGTTCAGTCGGTACAGAGACATAGTTATTTCTCTTTTTTCTTAGCTACAGCTACATAGATAATCAATATTTTTATGAATAAATATTAGCAAGACCCCGGCTTTTTTGTATGAATGGAACATTTTGATATAAATCTCTATCTCAAAAAATGTCTAACAGAAATATCCAGAAATCTAAATAGAGAAATAACATAACTAACAGAAATCACACGAATAAAGAAATTCTAAATAAATAAATTCTATTTGACTCTGCCTCTTCAAGTGACTCAATAAGATAGACTTACTAATTCCAACTTCCCAAAACTTCCCAAAGATTCAATCCATAAAGAATCATTACAAATCTTTCTACTTGAAAAAGTTTCTTACTTCTATATCATGATTTGAGCCAAGTTTTACAGTAAAGACTCCATTTGATTATCATAATAAAGATCATTTTTTATTTTCGAATGGAATTCTCAATGATGTAAAGCAAATAATCTAAATAGATCGAACAATGAAAATAAATATAATTGTTAAATATTTAAAATGAAAATAAATATAATTGTTAAATATTTAAATTTTCATTTTTTAAGTAAGTATGAAAACCCTTTTTCACAAAAATAGAAAGACTTTTTGTCACTGAAATAGGATAACAATACATACCTGATAACAATACATACCTATAGGCTAAGCACTTCCTCTTTTATATGTATTTTCATATTTGAACCTGAGGTTAAGTAATCTTTCTACATCTCATCTTATCTTTATCAAAAGGGTTTAGTTACTTTTGCATGTCATTTGAACTCGATTTAGTTCAGTTTGTGAAAAATTCAGATATGATTCCGAAAAGAATCATTCAAAATAAAAAAAAGAAAGAGGAATACTATTCTATCCAATATTAGACCGTGAAACAGAACCTTGTTGAACAAAAAAGAAGTATTCGGGTACAGGGGATATGCTCTGGGACGGAAGGATTCGAACCTCCGAATAGCGGGACCAAAACCCGTTGCCTTACCGCTTGGCTACGCCCCATTTCTATTTTTATTGGACACTAATACTAATAAAGAATAATATTGGTATTAAGTGTTCGTCAATTCCAGTCCAACTATCTATAGAAAACCTTTCTTCTTTATAGAATTTATTATAGATATTATAGATTCGTTGCTAGGATTTTGACATGTGTATATCTAGAATTCAACTTAATTTATTGATCATTACATATAATTCAATTAAGATATTGTATGAAAGTATGATTTCTTCTAGTCTCCTTTGAGAATTGGAGGATTTTTGATTGAGTGGAAAAAGAAGGATTTTTTTGTCTACCTTACTTTCTTCATTTTTCCTTATATCAATAACTCAATCAAAATGCAATTATCTCGACGAAAAAAATGTCTGTTATGCTTAATATCTTTAGTTTGATCTGTCTTAATTCTGCCCTTTATCCGAGTAGTCTTTTCTTCGCCAAATTGCCCGAAGCCTATGCTTTTTTGAATCCAATCGTAGATGTTATGCCAGTAATACCCCTGTTCTTTTTTCTTTTAGCCTTTGTTTGGCAAGCTGCTGTAAGTTTTCGATAAGATCTTTAATAGTATCTTATAGAATTCATGTAGAATTCATGATTTATTCGAGAAAAATGATAACATTTGATAAGATCAAATAAGTCTGACAGTATGAACCTTCAATTCAAACATTGAAATGATCGAATAGCCGTGAGAAATCCGGCTCGCTCCATTTCCCGATTTTAATCCTTTTTCCTTTCCGGCAAAATACCTTATTAGCTTAGGGTCGCTTACAACATCTAATTGGGGGTATGAAAGTGATTTCTGGTAATCAAAGACTCTTTTGAAAAATTTCAACTTCACAACTTCATTTGAATTTCTGAACATTCTTTTCTATTTTAGAATTCATTTCTTGGTGTCAAAATAAGATATGTGATATAAAAATGGAGGATCTATTATCTTTTCTTTTCTCTCGTTTTTCTTTTTCAAAAAATGATCTTGGAGGTTGTGTAATGCTTACTCTCAAACTTTTCGTTTACACAGTAGTAATATTCTTTGTTTCTCTCTTCATCTTTGGATTCCTATCCAATGATCCAGGACGTAATCCTGGACGTGAAGAATAAATTGTTTTTCTTGCTTTATTTTACAATTTTCTTCATATTTTTATTTTCTTTTAGCTATTCCACACACTTAACTAGAAAAAAAATAGAAAGTCATCAACGGAAAGAGAGGGATTCGAACCCTCGGTACGAATAACTCGTACAACGGATTAGCAATCCGCCGCTTTCGTCCACTCAGCCATCTCTCCCAATTGAAAAAGATAATTACTATGTTACATTACACATCAAGTAAGGATTAAATTAAGTATTTCTTTCACATTCTTTATCGTTATTATAGAATTAGCAATTCCATTTAGATGCTCGAAAGATCAAAATAGAAAGATAAAAAAAGAAGACCTTCTTGCTTTTATTTTATTCGAAGTGCCTTTTTGGCCTGGCCCGGTCAATACCCAGCCGGGCCTTTTTTTGTTACAAAAAATTCCCTTCATTTTTTTATTTATAGGCAACATACTCTAAATAGCCAATTTAGTACCCGTGTAACAATTTCCGTTCTGGGGTTTACATATACTTATCATTTTTGTTATAATGGAAATTGAGAAGGATTTTTGATTCAAAAGAATAAATCAAGAAAAGGATAAATCAAGTATGTATCAATTTGTATTTTCTTATGTCGTTTGGCAAACCAAATTTTAGATTCAAATCCAAGAATCATTGACGAATTCTCAGTCAACGAATATCCCGTTTGTCATAAATTTTGGTTTTTTTGAGTGAAAATATACATTTGATTTTTCAATAGAAAAGTGAGGGGAAGCTTTTTGGCATTGTGTGTTTTGAGATACTATACAATCAATCGAAGGGACAATCAAAAGGGGAAAAGGGTTTTTTTCTAATTTTGATAAGTTTAGTTAGAAAAAGGATTCAAAAGGGGATGCAAGTACAATAAACTAAAATTGAGTAATCCAACAAAAAAGGTAAAAATTTCTCCTATTGTGTATCGTTTTGGCGGCATGGCCGAGTGGTAAGGCGGGGGACTGCAAATCCTTTTTCCCCAGTTCAAATCCGGGTGCCGCCTCATCAGCAAACGAATCGGAATCTCTTATTCTGTTCTGCTGATATAACTCAACCTAATTTTACCCAGCCAGAACAGAATAAGGGGACTGTTAATACTTGGTTGATTCTAAACATCCGTTCTGGGGATTTTGTAAAAGATTGGAAATCGGAAATCTTTGAATCCAAAATGAAAAGAAAGATTTGATTTTAATGTTTGATTTTAATGGTCGAAGCAAGACTTCCCGATTCCTTTCTACTACTAATGTAATGTCTACTTATTGGGTCTTGATTGGAGATAATTTAACTACTGGTTGGGGGAAGTTCTTTCTATTTCTATACTGTGTAATCTACATATATAGGCTCGCGAGAATCTCTGAGTGTTCAGGCATTCAATCACTATTAGATTGAGATGGATAATTTATAGAAAAAAACATGAAAAAAATGATTCTTTTTTTTTTTTTTTTTTTAACCTCTCGTCAAAAGTATAATATACTATCTCCCAACTCCTTCAGAGAGACAATCGGGAAAGGGTACGGATTAGATCAAATAGGAAAAAGTTTGTAATAGATAGCAATTGATTTATTTTTACTTTGAAGGGCAAGAAAAAAAGGAATGTGCCCTCTTATTTTATTACTAGATGTTCCATTAGTAACATTCCTTTGTAGTTTTGATTTTTTATTTTACTTGTGTTTAGTCTTTCCCGATTATAAATCATATAGAAATTTTTGAAATGGATTTTTTGATTGGTTCATCAATAGTGTTCGCCCAGAATCCCTTTTTGACTCTGGACCATTTATTCTACTATTATTAGTGAGCAATAATGGAATAATTCTATCATAGAGATAAGGGACATAATTCACATGGATATAGTAAGTCTCGCTTGGGCTGCTTTAATGGTAGTCTTTACATTTTCCCTTTCACTCGTAGTATGGGGAAGAAGTGGACTTTAGAAGCACTCCTAATTTAGTTGAGGAATGAAACGGTATCAATTGTTTTATAGATCGTTCTGCAACGCATTTTTGATTTGAATTGAAATCATTTTCAAATCAAAATATCTTCGTTTCCAAATTCCATTGGATTATAGTGGATCAATGTATTCTATAACAGTAAAACAAAACAATTATTTCAGATTCATCGGAATAAATAGATGTATCAAAGAAATAGAATTGGGTCCTACGTAAATTCCATATATGGATTAATAACTACATATATTGAAGATAGAAGCTAATATAGTATACCAACTTTATTAGAAACAATTTTATACACTACTATAACACTAATAGAGAGTATGATAAGTAAGAAATCAATTTCTTACTTACCATACTCTCGGATCTCATAGAATACCGCCGATTATAGCCCGTTGATTTCATTTAAGGCGCAAAACAAAAATAGAATACTTTTCATTTGATTTCTTCAACTATTGATAAGAATTCAGAAGTCAAGTTTCATTTAAAGTAATTAATCATTTTGACTGGCTGTTTTTACGTAAATTATAAGTAGAAAAGCAGTAGGAATTAAAATGAACAGTGCAGTAGCAATAAATGCAAGAATATTTACTTCCATAATCTCATCGTTTTTTTTTTTCAAAATAACTCGGGATTTAATCCCATAGAGATGATAAATCTTTCACCTGTCAATTCAATGAATGCATTACCTATCGATGATCTTGAATCGGATCAATATCATGAATAACAATATCTGAGCTATTAAATTAATTCGTCGTCGAGAATTGAATAGTATAACATACGAACATCTTTTATCCATACTGAATCCAAAATGGGATTCCCGGACCAATCAAAAACCCCTTTACTTTATTTATCCTTCTTTTCTTTATTTTCTATAACCTACCTTCCTTAGGTCTTCCTTATAGAACCATCAAACGAACTCTAACCACCCGCCCCAACTACAAAAACCCAACAAACAATACAAGCGAAGTGGAAAAAGAGAGGAATTAGGTTCTAAATTTTAATGATCTAAATTTCTTTGGAAGACAAATAAGTATGAGAAAGATGAGTCGCGGGAGAAAAGATGGAATATTCTATCAACTTCACTATTTTAGTTATTTTTTAGTTTAGGGTTTGTTCTTTCTTCGACAGAATCCTGAAAAAAAGAAGGGAAACCCCTTCGGAATTCAATTATGCTCTCTGTCCCTTCTTTCACAGAAAATCGAGAGGCGAATTGATGTACTTATTGGATCCGTCGGGACTGACGGGGCTCGAACCCGCAACGTCCGCCTTGACAGGGCGGTGCTCTTGCCTATTGAACTACAATCCCAGGGAAATAAGAAGAGATCTAGCAGAAATTTTGGATTCTTTTTTATTCTCTCGTATCAGGTATTTTTTCGTATCAGGTATTTTTTAAGAACAAGAGGGTTCTACCATCTGATAGTAGATTGACAAATTGTTGGGCCGAGCTGGATTTGAACCAGCGTAGACATATTGTCAACGAATTTACAGTCCGTCCCCATTAACCACTCGGGCATCGACCCAACGCCTAATTCATTTTAGACGTTCCATAATCAACTTCCTTTCGTCTCCCAGGCAGATTTGACAAATACATATCACTTTATATAAAATACAAAGTCCCACTGAGTAGACTATTAGAAGGACTTGACAAAGATGGATCACTTGATAGAAAATCCCACTCCTATAGTCTTGAGTATTGGTATACCCCTAGAGGGACTTGAACCCTCGTTTTCTCCGTGAAAGAGAGAGGTCGTAACCACTGGACCATAGGGGCCTTTGGCCACCTTACCTTAATATAACTCAGACCTTTTGGAGATGTGAATCAAACCGAAAAACTCGTTAACTATTCTGGAGGTTAATGGTAATCAAATCAAACTTTACCATTCAATTACAACCTTGAAACTTGATTTCATTGGTCTTTCTCGTCTTTATATCTCTCATTCACAAAGGGTTCTGCGTTGGATCCAAGATCCTTTACTATCCAGTGGATTCAAGGTGCTTTACCAAAATAGTATTTGACCACTTAAATTATATTGCGCCCTAAGTCATACTGTCAATTGA